TAAGCATGAAAATTTCTCGAACAAATCTTCCATCTTATAACTATAACCCCTAGCTCAGTATAATGGTAACCTATTTTCTATCCGATTTGTTCTCTTTGTATTCCAAAAAAAAGATCTCTACTATGACTGGACTTTTTTGAAAAAAAAATTATGAAAAAATAAAAGCCCTTTATCGGATTTGAACCGATGACTTACGCCTTACCATGGCGTTACTCTACCACTGAGTTAAAAGGGCTTGTTTTAGTTAATTCCCGAACAAGTCGCTCTGTAGATAAAATCTCTATATGCACATATCATATATTATATATAATTATATACCTAAGTATATACAGTAGACTCGTAGTGGCTATAATCAAAGCCAATTTACCTAGAAAGTAGGGGTAAAATGAATCCTGTTAAGGTTAAGACAAGACTGGCCCTAATTTATTTTCTTTTATTGAGGTCTTATTAAAACAAAATTCACTTGATTGATACATAACATACACGTACACTTACCAATTCGACATCAACAATTTTTGAGATATTTTGCCGACTCATGTGATGAAGAGATTCTACTTGTCCCCTTGAACTAAAAGTTTTAAAGAAAATTTTTGATAACTTCTTGATCCGGCCAGATTTATATAGAGAATGTTGATTCTAATGAACGATTCATGAATATGAATGACGAATCCAAAAATGCTATACAATTATGAAAAACGGAAAGATCCTTCAGATCTGATCATTCCATTATATTGACAATTTTAAAAAACTGATAATACTATGATCATAGTATGAGGGCGGTTGGTCAAGTAGGCCCCCATCGTCTAGTGGTTTAGGACATCTCTCTTTCAAGGAGGCAGCGGGGATTCGAATTCCCCTGGGGGTAGGGTACTACGAAAGGAAGTTGATCATGGATTACCAATAAGCCTATAAAAAAAATAAAAATGGATTCTTATGGGGTCGATGCCCGAGCGGTTAATGGGGACGGACTGTAAATTCGTTGGCAATATGTCTACGCTGGTTCAAATCCAGCTCGGCCCAATAAACCGCATCAATCTGCCATGAGATAATATAAAATCCCTTGTCCTTTAGAAAGAGAAAGACCCCAGACGAAGATAAAAAAGAATCCAATTTTCTGCCAGATCCCTTATTTCCCTGGGATTGTAGTTCAATTGGTTAGAGCACCGCCCTGTCAAGGCGGAAGCTGCGGGTTCGAGCCCCGCCAGTCCCGGTGGATCCAATAAATAAAAAAAGAAAATTTTCCCTTTCTATGAACTAGTAAAGAGTGTCGAGAGATATACTTTCATTCCTAAAGCAAGAAGGGGTCTTGATCTCTTTTTTCTTTCCTGTTTTTCCACCCCGCTTTTATTGTTTGTTTGGTTTGGAACTATGTAATTAATTGAAGTGGAAAGGCAATCTGATGAGTCTTCATCAGAAGACTGTCCGGGGAAGACACAGGGTGGATTATAGAAAAAACAAGGAAACGGATGATAAATAAATATAATTTTGGAGTAATTAAGTTAGGAATCCAAATTTGGATTCGGTATGGATAAAAGAACTTCCTATGTTATACTATTCAAGTCTTGACGACGAGTTGATTTGATAGATTAGATATTGTTATTCATGTATAGTGATCCGGTTCTCGATCATCGAGAGGTAATTCATTCATTGAATTTACAGACGAAAGATTTATCATCTCTAGGGGATTAAATCCCGAGTTATTGCGAAGTAAAAAATCGATGAGATTATGGAAGTAAATATTCTTGCATTTATTGCTACTGCACTATTCATTCTAGTTCCTACCGCCTTTCTACTTATCATTTACGTAAAAACAGTAAGTCAAAATGATTAATTCAATTGAATTTGAAAATTCATTTGAATCAAACTTTTCTTCCAAGTTCTTATCAAAAATTGACGAAGTCAAGTGAAAGGGATTCCATTTCACGTCTTAACTTAAATGATTAAATGAAATGAGCGTACTATAATCGGAAATTTTCTAATAGAGAGTATGGTAGAAAAATGCATTTTTCTACCATACTCTCTTAGTTTGTAATCTAGAATAAAGGTAAACGCTTAAGTTTCTATATATTAACCTACAACATGCTCTTCCTATATTTGTATATATACTCCATATCAATATATTCAATATATTGTAATATTGTATGGAGTTGACATAAGACCTAATTTGCTACATCTATTTGTTCCGATCAATCCGAAAAAACAATTCTAATTCCTTTCCTTTTACTAATAAGTCTAATAAGTAAGGGGAAACCTTGCCTATTTAAAATTTTTAACACCATATGAAATAAATAAGTCGATAAAGCATAAACCGCCTTTCAAAAATTAGAATAGAAACCAAAGGGCAAATGTCCGATATGTAACTCGCCCGAGGCAAGATCTTATTATTGCCCAGTCTCTTCTTATAGTAAAGTGCGTATACACTTAACAAAAGGATTTCTTTTTTGAAGAGTCAAGAATAAATAAAAAAAGTCCGGTCTTACTTAGCTTAGTATCCGTCTAT